TAAATTATCTGAATTAAATCCAATAGATTTAAAAGTTTTTTTTTGTAAACCAATTGCGAAATGTTTTTCTAGAATGCCCAATATCTGTTTTACATCTTCTAGACGAAAATCTTCTATTTTCATAAGATCTTCTTGACTGTTATTCAAAAGGTCGAATAATGTATATATATTGGACCTTTTGAGGCAATTATAAACCCTGGGAGACAATTCGGATTGATCAATAAAAATCGATTTCAATGCTATTTTTTTCTTGTTTTTTCTGACTTTATCCAATTTATCGTGAAAAGTAAAAGGGGATAAAGGCGCCGTGTGTTGATTGTCCTCTAAGGGTAAATTTTCTTCTTCCTTATATAAAAAGGGAATAAATAAATCAATCAAATTCCGGGAGGCTTCATGAAGTGCTTCTTTCGGAGTTAAACTCCCATTTGTCCATATTTCAAGAAATAGTATCTCTTGTTTCTCATTCCCATTTCCATAGGAATGAATACTATGATTCACATTTCGAACGGGCATGAATACAGCATCTATAGGATAACTTCCATCTTGAATGTTATGTGGCATTTTTATAAGATATCCACGATTTCTCTGGATTTCTAATCCAATACACAAATTAATTGGTTCTGTCAAGCTGGCTATATGTTGTGTATTGTCAACGATTTCTACATAAGGCGGTAAGATGATATCTTGAGCAGTTACATATCCAGGACCCCTGACACAAATAGACGCGTCACAAGTTCCATATAGATTACTTCTCAATACAATTTCTTTCAAATTCATTATAATTTCGTGAACCGATTCTTGAATACCCGTTATAGTAGAATATTCATGGGGGACGGTATCAGATTTTACACGTGTAATACATGTTCCTTCTATTTCTCCAAGCAAAGCTCTTCGCATTGCAATGCCTATTGTGTCCGCCTGTCCTTTCATAAGTGGAGACATAATAAAGCGTCCATAATAAAGACGTTTACTGTCTGTTCTTGATTCAACACACTTCCACTGTAGTGTCCGAGTAGATACTGTTACTTTCTCTCGAACCATAGTCAAAATTTGTTATTTGATTGAATTATTTATTTCTCTTGTTTCTCTTGAAATTTCTTCCCTGTTCATTTCTACACACGTCTTTTTTTCGGAGGTCTGCAACCATTATGTGACATAGGGGTTACATCTCGTACAAAAGTGAATAGTATACCACTTCTACGAATAGCTCGTAATGCGGCGTCTCTCCCGAGACCGGGACCCCTTATCATGACTTCTGCTCGTTGCATATCATGACTTCTGCTCGTTGCATACCTTGATCGACTACTGTACGAATATCATTTGATGCTGCAGTTTGAGTGGCAAAGGGTGTCCCCCTTCTCGTACTCTTGAATCCGCAGGTACCGGCCGAGGACCAAGAAACCACCCGACCCCGTACATCTGTAACCGTGACAATGGTATTATTGAAACTTGCTTGAACATGAATAACTCCGTTTGGTATTCTACGTGCACTTTTACGTGAACCAATACGTACATTTCTACGTGAACCGGTTCTCGGTATAACTTTTGCCATATTGTATCGTCTCATAAATATGAGTCAGAAATATATGGATATATCCATTTCATGTCAAAACAGCTTCTTTAGTTGTATGCTGGGCCTTTTAGTGAGCCTGATTATCCTTGTCTTTGTTTATGTCTCGGGTTGGAACAAATTACTCTAATGCGCCCCCGTCTACGGATTAGACGACATTTTTCACAAATTTTACGAACGGAAGCTCTTATTTTCATATTTGCCATTCCTTATCTTAATTCTGAATCTACTTCTTGGTAGAAAATAAGTTTCTTGAAATTTTTTATCTCGAGTCGTATTGAATAATTGAATAAAAACTACCTAATCTTTTGAATCCTTGTTTCGGAGTCGATAAATTATACGTCCTCTGGTTAAATCATAACCACTTACTTCAATTTTGACTTTATCTCCTGGCAGTATCCGTATAAAACTACGTCGGATCTTTCCTGAAACATAACCTAGAATCAGATCTTCATTATCTAACCGAACTCGGAACATGCCGTTGGGAAGCGATTCAGTAATTAAACCTTCATGAATCAATTTTTGTTCTTTCATTCCAGGTAAAGCCCCCTTGAAGTATCAACTAATGGAGGATAAACGATATTAGACAACTCACCCCCCCTTTTTTTTTTACAAATAGGAAGAGGCTTCGGATCCCATTTGGATATTAAAAGGATTACCATATATAACACAAAATTTCTCCGCCGATTCCTTCTAGTCGAGCCTCCCGGCCTGTCATTATACCCCGAGAAGTAGAAAGAATTACAATCCCCATCCCACCTAAAATTCTAGGAATTCGTTGGGAGTTAGAATAGATTCGTAAACCGGGTCGACTGATCCGTTTTAAATTTAGAAAATTTCTATTTCTATAGGGTCTTTTCCTATTCCTTCTATGCCGCAGGGTTAAAACCAAAAAATTTTGGTTTTTTTCTCGATGTTTTCTGACGTTTTCGATAAAACCTTCTCGGAAAAGTATTTTAACAATATTTTCGGTAATATTAGTAGATGCTATGCGAACAACTCTTTTTCGATCCATATCAGCATTTCGTATAGAGGTTATTATTTCAGCAATAGTGTCTCTGCCCATGATGAACTAAAAAATTGGGTGCCTCAAAATTGGATATAATTAACATGTTTTTCTTTTTTTTTTTTTTTTTTATGAATATGAATTTTTCAAGGTATATGCGTGAGACACAATCTATGAATTAATCTAGTTCTTAATCTATATTCCTTTCAAATAAATACTCTAAAGAATATCAGGATCTCATTTTATAATACCTCGGGAGCTAATGAAACTATTTTAGTAAAATTTAATTGTCTCAATTCGCGGGGGATTGCGCCAAAAATTCGAGTTCCTTTTGGATTTCCTTCTTGATCAATCACAACGGCAGCATTGTCATCATATCGTATTATCATACCGCTGTCACGTTTAAGTTCTTTACAGGTACGAACAATTACAGCTCTGACTACTTCTGATTTTTCTAGGGGCATATTTGGTACTGCTTCTTTGATCACAGCAACAATAACGTCACCAATATGAGCATATCGGCGATTACTAGCTCCTATAATTCGAATACACATCAATTTTCGAGCCCCGCTGTTATCCGCTACATTTAAATGGGTCTGAGGTTGAATCATATGAATTTTTGAGTCTATTCTTCCAATGCAAAGGATGAAGAAAATAAAAGAAATACTGTTTGTCCAAAAACAGAAACCTGTGTTTTTGTTTCATTCCCAAGACTCATTTCTGCTGGTTCTACGTTTTTATCCCGAAATAATAAATTGAGTTCGTATAGGCATTTTGGATGCTGCTATTAAAATAGCCCTTCTAGCTATATTTTCGGTTACTCCACCCATTTCATATAGTATTCGCCCTGGTTTAACAACAGCTACCCAATATTCAGGGGATCCTTTCCCCGAACCCATACGTGTTTCGGCGGGTCTTACTGTAACCGGTTTGTCTGGAAATATACGGACCCATATTTTTCCACCACGGCGCGCATTTCGCGTCATTGCCCGTCGACCTGCTTCGATTTGTCTAGATGTGATCCAAGCAGGTTCAAGTGCCTGAAGAGCATATTTACCGAAACAAATATGATTACCTCGATAAGATATTCCCTTCATTCTTCCTCTATGTTGTTTACGGAATCTAGTTCTTTTTGGGTTATAGTTGATGGTTGTTTCGGAATTCCATCTCTACTACAGAACTGGACGTGAGGGTTTCTTCTCATCCGGCTCCTCGCGAATACGAATAAAAGGATTCAAAATAGAATTTCAATTAATTTGAATTGAATAGATAAAAGTTATCGCGGGCGAATATTTACTCTTTCAATCTCTATTTCAGTCCTGGCGCTTGTTCGTCACTTCTCCGAATAGAGGAATTGATTTCCGGTTCATTTCGCCATCCCAACTAGTGAATCAGTAAGATTCGTTTGTTCAATAAAATATTTTGCATTCACAGGTTCTTTCGTTCCCTCCACTTCATAATAAATGGTTAGGTCAGAATTCTACAACGGAGCTCATAATCCAATTTCTTCTTGAGTCAACCTTCTTAGTCTTTATTGGCTCGGAGCTCTTGAATTTTTTCTTCTATAAGTATAAGAAGGATTCATTTAATATTTCATTATGGATGAATCAAATCAATTAGTATTGATGCTTTATTACACTGTCTTTTATGAGATGACCCATAAACCTTACATATTGGAATTCTATATCATTGATATTCTTTGTCTTTCTTTCTCTCATCCTTCCATTTATCCACACCTTTCTTCTGTATTTGGCTTTAAACTTAGAATTAAAGTTTAAAGTAAAGTTTAATTCTAAAAAAATTTCAGTTGCTGCAAAGATATGACCAATTTAGCATATCTTGACTGGTTCTTTAGATCCAGATAATATGAAGTGATGAGTTTGTTTTCGTACTACCGGGCTGGCTTTTTTTTTAATCCTAACCCTAAAAAACCAACGAGTCGCACACTAAGCATAGCAATTATATCAAAACAAAAGGTCAGTTGAATTTTTATTAAACCCTATAGAATTACGAATTAGTTTGGTTGGACAGAAAAAGAATGAATGAGTTTCGCCTTTATTGTTCTACTATAAACGGATAGAAGGAAAAAACAAGAAAAGTTTTTTTATTCCTCTTCCTTGTCTATACGATAAAAATCCAAATTTTGATGCCTAATACCCCATAGATAGTCCGAACTGTATAGGAACAATAATCAATTTTAGCTCGAATGGTTTGTCGGGGAACCCTACCCTCTCTGATCCATTCGACACGTGCAATTTCTTTTCCGTCGATACGACCTGCAATTTGTACTTGAATTCCTTTTGTATCTGCTTGTTCAGTTAATTCAATGGCCTTTTTCATTGCTTTTCGAAAAGAAACTCTATTCTTTAATTGTCCGGCTATAAATTCTGCAAGAATATTAGGATTTCCGTAAGGTTTTGCAAT